GATATAAAATTCATTATGTGGGGTATGACTATGAAAAGAGGCATAAGTCGAGCTACAAGAAAAATTCCCGCTGCTACCATCGTAGCAGCATGTATAAGGGCCGAAATAGGAGTCGGCCCTTCCATTGCATCAGGTAACCATACATGAAGGGGAAATTGTGCAGATTTAGCAATCGCACCGGCAAATAATAGAACAGCGCACAAAGTAACAAATACCAAATTGACCTCATTATTATAAATCAAGTTATTGAATATTTGGAATAAATCACGAAATTCGAAACTCCCCGTTATCCAATAAAACCCTAAAATGCCTAATAATAAACCAAAATCACCAACACGATTAGTTACAAATGCTTTTTGACAAGCCTTTGCTGCAACAGGTCGTGTGAACCAAAATCCTATTAATAGATACGAACACATTCCAACCAATTCCCAAAAAATATAAATTTGTATCAAATTTGAACTAGTAACTAATCCCAACATGGAAGTACTGAAAAAACTCATATAAGCAAAAAATATCAAATATCCGTGATCATGAGACATATAATTATCACTATAAATCAGAACCATAATTCCAACAGTAGTGATTAATATTGACATAATAGAAGTAAGTGGATCGATCAAGTATCCGAATTCTAAAGAAAAATCATTATTGATAATCCAAGACCATACATATTGATAGACAGAACTGCTATTTATTTGCTGAATAGACAGATTCATAGAAAAAATCATGACTATACTTAACAATAAAACGCTCTGAAAAGCCCACATACGACGAAGGCTTTTTGTTGCCGTCGGAAAAAGAAGAAGTCCCAACCCTATTAACATAGGAACTGGAAGTGGAAGAAAAGGTATTATCCACGCATATTGATATGTCTGTTCCATAAAAAAGTTTTTTATTCTTAATTAATTGTTTCCGATTAACCGGATCTTACCTCTTTCGAAAAAAGTCAATAAAAAATCAAGATATGCACTAACTTATTGAATAATTTGATATTCGTATTTATTCTGAGTCTTTTCAAAATCGTTCAAATATTCAAAACAAGAAGTTACAGTTGGTCAAATGATATAACTAAGTGACATATAAAAACGAATACTTATAATAGGAAAATGAAAATATAGCAAGGATAAAAATTTGGGCTAAAAAGAGTACTTTATCCTGATATGAATTATAGGATTAACTAAGGGCATCGGTCTAATGAAATAAAAACTCTTGAATTTAGTTAGTTTATTTCAACTCATTAACTAATTCATTATGGGATTGATTGTTTTCCATTTCAATCAAAATAATTTATTAGTAAAGTTTAGAAGATTATAGATCTAAAAGGAACTTTTTTGATCGAGAAAGGATAAAAAATGACTGAGATATTTTTTATCAAACCACGTATCCTTTAACAGATTTATTACTAGTCTCATTCAAATTTTAAAATTGAAATGAGGTGTATTTTTTCTCAAGTTTGACTAAAAAAAGACTCAATTTATTAGGCAAAAGTTGACAATCCTTTGAGGTATTTTATTACATGTAAATCAAGTATATAATGAGGCTTTTAGGTTCTTTATTTATTTTATTAAGTTTGATTTAGCAGATTCTAAAGATATAACTTTGAGAGATAAACAACGAGAACTAAAAGTTCCAAACCAAAAATTTTTGGTTTTACGAATAGTGTATGGAATCAAAATTTTTTTATTTTTATTTCGATTAATTTTTGATCCAATTTTCACGGATCTTTGACATATCTATATTTCTTTTTTATGAAGAGAATCTTATTTAGATAAAAAATAGATTAATGAATAAGAAATAAGAATTCGTTTTGAACAATAGATGTCTTTCACATCCAACTATAACAATGAGTAACTTTTAAATGGCAGTTCCAAAAAAACGTACTTCGATATCAAAAAAGCGTATTCGTAAAAATATTTGGAAAAGGAAAGGATATGGGGCGGCGTTAAAAGCTTTGTCATTGGGGAAATCTCTTTCTACCGGGAATTCAAAAAGTTTTTTTGTACGACAATAAGTCCTAAAATATCGGAATAATCAGAATGGATTTGACTCAACAGTAATTTGTTAATATCAAAGTGAATCAAAGTGAATATAAAATGAATAATTGGCAGTCCCTATTCTAATCAATATGAAATAGACCCTTAATTTTATAAAAGAATTCTTCTGTTTTCTGAATTCTAGAAAAAAAATAATAAAGAACAAAATAAAAATTTTTTATTTATTTTTAGTATATTTTCACTCAAATTTTGGTGATGGGGAGTCTTATTTTCCCCATCGACCTTTACAATAACGAAAAATTTTTATTTTTCTCGGGAAGGTCAGATATAAGATTTTTAGTTCAAATTAATGAAGTCTTGAAACTAATTGATTCCATGTTAAAAATTTTTGGATAATTTTCTGACTTCTTAATTTATTTACTATATGGAATGAGTTTTCTATATATCTCCAATTTTCAGCCCAATCAATAAAAGAACTTAATTGTTGTAATATTATGTACAAA